ATACAAGGACAAGTATATGCGAAATCTATCCCTTTTTAGTTAAAAGTTTTCTTAGAATCCAATCCAACCTTTCCCTTTAAGGAATTTAATTGGTTAGCATAATATCTAATAAATAGAAAATCGAATAGTAGATAATCTGTTATGAAAGAAAGAAAACATTCTTTGAAGAATCAAGATTCGTAACCAATCCTTGCCTTATTTGTTGGATTAGGTCTAACTTTCTTGACTAAACTGCAAGAGTGGAACTTTACGAGATGAAATAGGGAAAGACAGAAGATAAAACTTAAAAGGATAATTGAAGTGACTCGTCTTCGAATCAACTTTGGTTGGGGGTTCGAAAAAGGAATAAAAATAAAGTAAATTCAAGGAGGAGCTTTCCTTTTTTTAAGGGCCCCTCGGGGGGTCGTGGAATGCTTTTCTTCTCCTCTTATTCCATATGGAATACAATCAGTTAAAATAAGAAGGAATAGGGGAATATTCGACCGTTTCAATTCTTTATTTATCTTTTATTCCAAAATTCTCCCGAAAATCCAATTTCATTTTTCAATGGGGTTAGATGATCTAGTTCTTAATATTATTACTTTACTCAACTGACAGATTCCACAACAAATCTCTTGATTCGGAATTAGGGACTCATGTCGCATCTGATGAATCGATTCTCTTTTACACTTCTGTATCTCACTCGATCTTGTTTTTTAGTATTATCTAAAATAACCGATGAATTCTGAATTTTCCATAACTTAGGTAAGTGCTTTACCAACATATGTAGTGTAGTAAAAAAATAAATGGAATTTAACCCTTTCATGCTTACTATAACTAGTTATTTCGGTTTTCTACTGGCTGCTTTAACTATAACCCCAGCTCTATTTATTGGTTTGAACAAGATACGTCTTATTTGAAATGAATTGAATGAATAAGTCAGAAAAGAAAAATCTTTCTTTTGGATTCCTGGTATTCTACGACTCTTTTCCACACTAATTACCAATTCTTTTCTTGGTCATTGAGATTCGTGGATAATTTAGACTACTATTTAGGGATAGATCGTACCTCTTTTTTTTTATCCCCTCGAACAAATCGAAATGATTGAAGTTTTTCTATTTGGAATCGTTTTAGGCCTAATTCCTATTACTTTAGCGGGATTATTCGTGACTGCGTATTTGCAATACAGGCGTGGGGATCAGTTGGATCTTTGATTGAGTAATATTTCTTTTTTGATTGACCTCCTCCAGACCAGAGAGGAGGTCAAATTGGAGTTGCAATTCAACTTTGTTTTGTTAAGTTATTTTACTCTGCTTCGACATAAGATAGATGGAATCACGCTCTGTAGGATTTGAACCTACGACATCGGGTTTTGGAGACCCGCGTTCTACCGAACTGAACTAAGAGCGCTTTCATTCAAAAAGAAAACCCTTTTCTACTCCTAACGTGTCTCACGTACGTATAGTATCCACAAATTCAAGTTATACCCACTTTAATTGATCTCCTCGCTACTGCCCATAAAGAAGAAAGAAGTAATAGGTAGGGATGACAGGATTTGAACCTGTGACATTTTGTACCCAAAACAAACGCGCTACCAAGCTGCGCTACATCCCTTTTCCAAATTGTTGTACAATGGCATTGTACACAATTCCTGTCTTGTTTTCCACATCGTAATTTTCTTCTCTTTCTCTATCTATATAGAACCTTCTTGTCATTTCTTCTTTTTGGTCTCATATAATCAAGTCAAGGAATGGTATACATCTAAAATCGAATCTAATTTCACCTATAAAAGAAAGATTACTATTCCTTGGTAATGTATAGGAAGAAGAGGTCATCTTTTTCTTTTTTAGGGATAGGAAAATCTCGTCTATACGGTTCATTCTATATAGAATATTGATTTTGTTTTTTTAGTTAGGAATTTCGCATAAACAAAAGAAATACAAAAGATCTTGGGCAAGAGTATCTGATCATATATGTATTCCAATAAGGAAGGAGGATTTTCAATGCGGGATATAAAAACATATCTCTCTGTAGCACCCGTGCTAAGTACTCTATGGTTTGGGGCTTTAGCAGGTTTATTGATAGAAATTAATCGTTTATTCCCAGATGCTTTGTCATTCCCTTTTTTTTAATTCTAGTTATTGCTATGCGAGGAATTCTTCGTGACATGACGAAAATTTTCCCTTTTTCAATCCTTTTTTTTTTTTTTAGTATAGGAAGGAAAAAGAAAGAAAAGATGGATTGGGTTGAACCTCAGAGTCATGAAAAATTCGGTAAATCCCATTTTGGAAAACAGAAATTCAATTAAAAGCGGTATCCAAGCTAAGTCAGGCCTCAGAAATCAGAGCATAGAAAGAGGCTGGGCTGGCTACTTAAATGAAAGGATTTCGAAGCAAAATCCTTGCTAATTCGACAAGGATTGTATTCTTTAATTATTTCTCCATTTTTTATTACTTAATTTAAGAATTTCCAAAATTTTTTATTCTAATGGATTTTATTCTTCTTCTTCGGATTCAAAATAGAAGAATAAAAGAATAAGTAGAAGAATTAAGTTAAGTCAATCCAAAAAAGAAAGGAGGTTCATGGCCAAGGGGAAAGATGTTAGAATCAGACTTATTTTGGAATGTATCAGTTGTGTTCGAAAAGGTGCCAATAAGGAATCGACGGGGATTTCTAGATATAGTACTCAAAAGAATCGCCACAATACACCTGGACAATTAGAATTCAAAAAATTTTGTCGTTATTGTCGCAAGCATACGACTCATGGCGAAATAAAAAAATAGGAGCATCGTGTGTTCGATCTTTCCAAAGAACAGATTTAATATATAGAACATAGATAGAATACAAAATACAAATCAACTCATTTGATTTCAGGTAGATATTATTTCATATGTATAGAGGGTATTCATATACTATATATGAATCAAATAATATATGGACCAAAGAAAGACTACTTCTTCTGGATCCAAAATTAATAAAATAAAGAAATCCATTTTTTTTCCAATTTTTTAATAAAGAATAAATCATGTATACATCTAAACAACCTTTTCATAAATCTAAGCAACCCTTTCGTAAATCCAAGCAAACTTTTCAAAAATCCAAGCAAACTTTTCGTAAGTCCAAGCAAACTTTTCGTAAATCCAAACAACCTTTTCGTAAATCCAAACAACCTTTTCGTAAATCCAAACAACCTTTTCGTAGGCGTCCTCGGATTGGCCCGGGGGATCCAATTGATTATAGAAACATGAGTTTAATTAATCGATTTATTAGTGAACAAGGAAAAATATTATCGAGACGAATAAATAGATTAACCTTGAAACAACAACGATTAATTACTCTTGCTATAAAACAGGCTCGTATTTTATCTTTCTTACCATTTCGTAACTATGAGAATGAGAAGCAATTTCAAGCCCAGTCAATTTCAATAATTACTGGTCCTAGACCCAGAAAAAATAGACATATTCCTCAATTAACGCAAAAGTTCAATTCCAATCGAAACTTAAGAAACTCCAACCAGAATTTAAGAAACAACAATCGGAACTTAAGTTCCGATTGTTGATGTTTTATTCGAAAGGGCCAGACCTATATATAAGGAAAGTAATCCAGTTTTGATTCTTGTGTTTGTTATAAGAAAGAAAAATGGGGAAGAATAAATAGTTTTTTTATTTATTGCAACATGCTCGTTGATTCTTACCACTTAATCTTAATTTATTGTATCTTCCCGGAGTTCCCTCTCCGGGAATTCGGTTTTAATTATTCCTGTATATTACTTTTTTATCCATTTAATTGATGATCTTTATTTTATTGGAAATCGTGTAAAGATTATTTGGATTTGATACAGCTACTTGTGCAAGCATTTTACGATTAAGAATCAATTCCTTCTTGTACAGATTGTGTATTAATTTACTATAACTATTGAATACTTTATATATCCGCGTTGCTGCGTTTATCCGAGTGATCCACAAACGACGAAAATCCCTCTTTTGCCTGCCTCTATCTCGATGAGAGGAAACAAAAGCTCTTCTTACTTGTTGAGTAATCATTCGATTAAGTCTTAAATGAGCCCCTCTAAAGTTTGAGGCAAATGAACGCATTTTTGTTCGTCGTCTCCGAGCTATATATCCTCGCGGAACTCTGGTCATTGAATCAAATTAACCTTAATGAATAACTAATGATTTCTCTTCTTTTAGCCATCCTTTTTCCCATTAATAACAAAACGAATTATTCCGATATATAAAATATTAATTCCAATGGCTTTTGCTACTGTAACCTTCCCAACCACGATTTTTTATTCTATTCCCTTCAGTTATTTCGCATAGAAATAACAAATTCTAACGATACTCAAAAAAATAGTGGGTTCCATCGTTTCTATGGTTCCCTTTTAAACGGTGAGGCCCTCTCTATACACCGGAGCCCTTTCTTTCATTTCATCAAAAGGTATTGTGAACTTGTATAGTTCACATTCTTTGGCTCTACCTATCCATTATAGAGTAAATAGCTCTTTTCACAATAAGAGTTATCCATACAGTGACGGCATTTAATTATGAAAGTTGGCTAAGTAGCTGACCCTGTTAGTCCGTTCTTTTAAGATAAAGGAGCATAAGCCTTTTTCTTTTTATTACTATTTCCTCCGCTTAATGGATAACCATTCTCTACCAATGGGGGAATTGCTTCTTATTTCCAATTTAGATGATTGGATTTGCACCAAAGGAAACCAGAAATTCCATATTACCATAGAAATCTAGGATAGAGCTTCTCTATCCTATTCATTGGTACCGATCATGGATACTTCCAAAATTGTCTTATTTGTTTGAACTCATGATCTGAACGAGTCACACATACACCCTAGCACATGTTCCTCGACGCTGAGGACATCCCTTAAGCGCGGCCGATTTTCTAGCATTTCGTATTGGCTGTCTTGCGTTTCTAATAAGTTGTTTAACCGTTGGCATGTCGTATGTATATAGAAAAAAAGGATTGGTTTAGATCGATCTTAACCTGATGATTGATCATCATGAAGTATTTCTATTTTCTATTAAATCGCAGAAAACCTGAATTTAGGTTTGAAATAAATTTACAAGAAATGCGACCACTACCAATCCTTAAACATTTCTGGAAACCACACTGGATCAGTATCGCAGTGCTCGTCAATCATTTCATCCCCTACAATATCGACAAGTCCATAAGCTTTGGCTTCGTCTGCTGACATAAAAACATCCCTTTCCATGTCTTCGGATACAACCCAAAAAGGCTTGCCTGTTCTTAGTGCATAAACCCTTGTGATCATTTCGCGAACTTTGTGTAACTCCTCCACTTCTAGTAAAAATTCTGGTGTCCTTGCCCGATAATAAGCACTAGCAGGTTGGTGAAGCATAATCCTCGCGTGAGGGAATGCTATACGCTTGGTGGGTTCTCCTCCAAGCAGAATGAAGGATGCCATGGACGCAGCTATTCCGAGGCATATTGTATATATATCTGGTGTCACCGTTTGCATCGTATCAAAAATTGCCATTCCTGAGATTAGCCACCCGCCTGGGGAGTTTATAAACAAAAAAATATCGCTAATTCCATCTTCTATACTGAGATATACCATGAGACCTGTAATATGATTCGTGATCTCGCAACGAATCTCTTGACCTAAAAAAAGTGTCCTTTCTCGATACATAACATTGTATAAGTCAACCCAAGTCGCTTCTTCATCTCCGGGAATCCGGTAAGGTACTTTTGGAACACCAATGGGCATATTAGATTAATATTATTAAATTTAAGTAAGAAAACTATACTTTAATATGGAAACGTAAGAATGGAAGAGAAAGAAAGAATCCGCAGTTTATTGTCTTTTTTTTTTTTTCTTATTCTATATGAATACTATGGATTCTATTAATACGTAGATTGAAATAATACATAGATTGAAAGGTTATATCTATAAGGAAGGTAAGACAGATTGAATAAAGAAAAAAGAATCGGTGATTGGAATGATAAACAAAGAGGGATAGGGATCTATTCTTCGTTTTTTTTCCAAATAGGCCAAGCTACCCATTGCATATTGGCACTTATCGAGTATAGAATAGATCTGCTTCTCTTTCTTCTTACGAACAGAATTGGCTTCTTATTTTTAATGGAATGAAATAAATATTCACGCTTTCTGACACAGAATCCCCTAAAGGGGTTAGGTACATAGGATATGGATAGTCTTTTCCAATGCGATAAAATAAAGCGACATCGTGTCTATTTTTCTTTGCTAAAGGGGTATTTCCATGGGTTTGCCTTGGTATCGTGTTCATACTGTTGTATTGAATGATCCGGGTCGATTGCTTTCGGTGCATATAATGCACACAGCTCTAGTTTCTGGTTGGGCCGGCTCGATGGCTTTATACGAATTAGCGGTTTTTGATCCCTCTGATCCTGTTCTGGATCCAATGTGGAGACAAGGTATGTTCGTCATTCCCTTCATGACTCGTTTAGGAATAACCAATTCGTGGGGTGGTTGGGGTATTTCAGGAGGAACTGTAACGAATCCGGGTATTTGGAGTTATGAAGGTGTGGCAGGTGCGCATATTGTGTTTTCTGGCTTGTGTTTCTTGGCAGCTATCTGGCATTGGGTATATTGGGACCTAGAAATATTCTGTGATGAGCGGACGGGAAAACCCTCTTTGGATTTGCCCAAGATTTTTGGAATTCATTTATTTCTTGCAGGGGTGGCTTGCTTTGGCTTTGGCGCATTTCATGTAACGGGTTTGTATGGTCCTGGGATATGGGTGTCCGATCCTTATGGACTAACTGGAAAAGTACAAGCTGTAAATCCAGCGTGGGGTGTAGAAGGTTTTGATCCTTTTGTTCCGGGGGGAATAGCTTCTCATCATATTGCTGCGGGTACATTGGGCATATTAGCGGGCCTATTCCATCTTAGTGTCCGTCCGCCTCAACGTCTATACAAAGGATTACGTATGGGCAATATTGAAACTGTACTTTCCAGTAGTATCGCTGCTGTTTTTTTTGCAGCTTTCATAGTTGCCGGAACTATGTGGTATGGGTCAGCAACTACCCCAATCGAATTATTTGGGCCTACTCGTTATCAGTGGGATCAGGGATACTTTCAGCAAGAAATATATCGAAGAGTTAGCGATGGGTTAGCCGAAAATCTTAGTTTATCAGAAGCTTGGTCTAAAATTCCCGAAAAATTAGCCTTTTATGATTATATTGGTAATAATCCGGCAAAGGGGGGATTATTCAGAGCAGGCTCAATGGACAATGGGGATGGAATAGCTGTTGGATGGTTAGGACATCCCGTCTTTAGAGATAAAGAAGGGCGCGAGCTTTTTGTACGCCGTATGCCTACTTTTTTTGAAACATTTCCGGTTGTTTTGGTAGATGAAGAGGGAATTGTGAGAGCGGACGTTCCTTTTAGAAGAGCAGAATCCAAATATAGTGTTGAACAAGTAGGCGTAACGGTGGAGTTCTATGGTGGCGAACTTAATGGAGTAAGTTATTCTGATCCTGCTACTGTAAAAAAATATGCGAGGCGTTCCCAATTAGGGGAAATTTTTGAATTAGATCGGGCTACTTTGAAATCGGATGGTGTTTTTCGCAGCAGTCCAAGGGGTTGGTTCACTTTTGGTCATGCTACCTTTGCTTTGCTCTTCTTTTTCGGACACATTTGGCATGGCGCTAGAACCTTGTTCCGAGATGTTTTTGCTGGTATTGATCCAGACTTGGATGCTCAAGTGGAATTTGGAACATTCCAAAAAGTTGGAGATCCAACTACAAGGAGACAGGCAGTCTGATACCACATTGCTATGGTATCTTTCATCTCTCTTTTTTGATTTGACATGGGAAACATCTCCCATCCTTTCTTTGACTCTTTTTCTTTCTTTATATGGGAAATGATCCCAAATGACAAATGAATAGGTGTGGAAGTTATAATTGTAAATAAACCACGATCGAATCTATGGAAGCATTGGTTTATACGTTCCTTTTAGTTTCGACTTTAGGGATAATTTTTTTCGCTATCTTCTTCCGAGAACCACCTAAGGTTCCGACTAAAAAAATGAAATAATTTCATTGAAGTAAGAAGTCTCCCCATCTGGGAGACTTCTTACTTCAATTAGTCCCCGTGTTCTTCGAATGGATCTCTTAATTGTTGAGAGGGTTGCCCAAACGCGGTATATAAGGCATACCCAGTAAAGCTTACAAGTAAACCAGATATGGAGATGGCGACTAAAGTTGCTGTTTCCATTTTTATAGAATTTCAAGATTACAATGGATCTACGAAAAGATCGTGTATTTACAACTACAACGGAATAGTATACAAAGTCAACACCAATGATTAAATAGAATTTATGGCTACACAAACCGTTGAAGATAGTTCTAGACCTGGGCCAAGACGAACTCGCGCAGGTAGTTTATTGAAACCCTTGAATTCGGAATATGGGAAAGTAGCTCCGGGTTGGGGGACTACTCCTTTTATGGGGGTCGCAATGGCTTTATTCGCGATATTCCTATCTATCATTTTAGAAATTTATAATTCTTCTGTTTTACTGGACGGAATTTTAATGAATTAGGTTTCTACTAACTAAAACTACGAAGTCATAGTTTTTCCATCCAAAAAAGCCTTTCTACTTTAAGCTCTACATTTCTAGACATTCTGGTAGTTCGACCGTGGAATTTTTTTGTTTCGGTATCTCTGGAATATGAGTGTGTGACTTGTTAGAATTGATCCTATTGATAATACATAGAAAGGGCCTGTTATCTCTATCAAGATGATTCTAATTCGTCGGATATTTATTATTTATTCTAGTATCTGGAACACGAAATAGATAGAGTGGATCAAGAAAAAAAAATGGAACTATGATTCATACTCACTATTCAGACCTCGCAACCAGACTGAAAAAAATTCAAGTAGTTTTTAATAAAAAAAGAAAATGTCTTCCTTCCAAATTTGTTTGCCCAAAAGACAACTTTTTTTTTTCTCTTGATTTTGTCGAGTTATTACACCGATTCAATAAATGATCATCAAGCGGTTCTTATTCGAAGAACCCTTGCCTTTTGTTTAGCTTGAGACTCAATCATCGTGGCTCTAGTATGAATCTAAGGTTTTAATTGAACTGATTCATAGGATCGCAACAAGATAATTTCTATCAGAAAACTACTAGAATTTTTGCTTTATTTATTTACTAGTAAAACAAAACAAGAGTAAATCCGCATTACGCAAAAAAAAAAAAAAAGAAATCCAAAATAGGGAAGAGAAAAGTCAAGAGGCCTCTAATGACCAACATAAGGCAAAGAAAGGAAGACAGATGAGCCAACTTGAGATTTTTTGGCATTATCATCACAAAGAATAAATTCTGGATTTTTCTTATTTCATATCTTCAAGGCAAATCGACCCAATCCAGTGGCTGATGAAGTTTTGAACCCTTTTTTTTCTAATATCCGTTGAAAATTTGTGTGTTTCTGCTTGAGCCGTACGAGATGAAATTTTCATATACGGTTCTCGGAGGGGGACTCGGGTTAGTTACCTATCTCAATAAAGTATATGATTGGTTTGAGGAACGTCTTGAGATTCAGGCAATTGCGGATGATATAACTAGTAAATATGTTCCTCCTCATGTCAACATATTTTATTGTTTAGGGGGAATTACACTTACTTGTTTTCTAGTACAAGTCGCTACAGGTTTTGCTATGACTTTTTACTACCGCCCAACCGTTACAGAGGCTTTTTCCTCGGTTCAATACATAATGACCGAGGCCAACTTTGGTTGGTTAATCCGATCAGTTCATCGATGGTCAGCAAGTATGATGGTTCTAATGATGATCCTGCACGTATTTCGTGTGTATCTCACAGGTGGATTTAAAAAACCCCGCGAATTAACTTGGGTCACAGGTGTGGTTTTGGCTGTATTGACTGCATCGTTTGGTGTAACTGGTTATTCTTTGCCTTGGGATCAAATTGGTTATTGGGCAGTCAAAATTGTGACAGGTGTACCTGAAGCGATTCCGGTAATAGGATCGCCTTTAGTGGAGTTATTGCGTGGAAGTGCTAGTGTGGGCCAATCCACTTTGACTCGTTTTTATAGTTTACATACTTTTGTACTGCCTCTGCTTACCGCCGTATTTATGTTAATGCACTTTCCAATGATACGTAAGCAAGGTATTTCGGGTCCTTTATAGGGAAGGCATATCATAGAGAAAGATAATTCTAATTCTCATATATCATATCGGGTAGGTTGTGGTATTTCATTGCTACAAACATGGGTTATTGTAAAATAAGACATGTCATTTGGATACTTTTCTTCAACTCCGAAGTATTTTGATACAAATAGTTGAAGTTAATTTTACGAAAGAAAATAAGGCGGATTATGGGAGTGTGTGACTTGAATTATTGATTTGGCCATGCAGATAAAGAATTGGATCTGCCACATTAGAATTCACAACCAAAGGTGTCTCCGCATCCAATCAACACGTAAGTCCCCTATCTAGGAAGGATAGGCTGGTTCACTTGAGGAGAATATTTTCTATGATCATACCCCGACCATGTCATCCATGAACAGGCTCCGTAAGATCCCATAGAGTAGAAATGGAATAAGTCATATCACATGATCTAATTCTCTATTTATTACACTTACTTTTTTATTATAGTATGGAAATGCATTCATTTTCTTTGCATCGATTGCGATCCGCAATACTATCGGAGTAAAAGAAGGTATCTAAGGAAGAACGTAGGCTAGACTTTTGGATTTTTTATTAGTAACAAGTAAATACTTTGTTTGGACGTAAGAAATTTGCGATATTGAGGGGATAAACACCAACTAATCAAGAGACATGAGACAATCCACAAAGCAATTGATCATGATCAAATTTGCAAGCCCACTTGGATATTGAGCATTTACCCATAAGAATAGGATTCTTTTCAATGAGTAGTTGTAGGTGCAACTTCGGAAAAGAGAATCTGATAAAGCTTTTCTTATCTAGAGTCATTGAGTCATTATATACCTTATTCTATTATGGATCTTCCACGGTCTTTTTTCTTTCATTCTTGCTCGAGCCGGATGATGAAAAATTCTCATGTCCGGTTCCTTTGGGGGATGGATCCTAAAGAATTCACCTATCCCAATAACAAAGAAACCTGACTTAAATGATCCTGTATTAAGAGCAAAATTAGCTAAAGGGATGGGACATAATTATTACGGGGAACCCGCGTGGCCCAACGATCTTTTATATATTTTTCCAGTAGTAATTCTAGGTACTATTGCATGTAATGTAGGTTTAGCGGTTCTTGAGCCGTCAATGATTGGTGAACCGGCGGATCCGTTTGCAACTCCTCTGGAAATATTACCCGAGTGGTACTTCTTTCCCGTGTTTCAAATACTCCGTACAGTACCCAATAAGTTATTGGGCGTTCTCTTAATGGTTTCTGTGCCAACGGGCTTATTGACAGTACCCTTTCTAGAGAATGTCAATAAATTCCAAAATCCATTTCGTCGCCCAGTAGCTACGACAGTCTTTTTAATCGGTACTGCGGTAGCTCTTTGGTTAGGTATTGGAGCAACATTACCCATTGAAAAATCCTTAACTTTAGGTCTTTTTTAGGGATTTTTCAGGTTGATTCATTCAACCGTGAAGTACCGTGCATAGGTATCTAGGAAATAGTTACTTCCAAGTGAATCTTCCCTAGATACCTAAAATCCATTTTATTATGATCCATTTCGCGAAAATATAGATTGTGCCAAAGATGCAAAATTGTTTTCTTTTTTTTTATTCTAACTCGAAAAGGAAGAAGAGGAAAAAATTGCAATGGATTTAAAACGAGAACTTATTCTTAGGTAAATCAATTGGGAGATGCTTCTCTAGAGTGTCCCATATCTGTTTTCCATCTTCCATACGAAAACTGTCAATTCTCATAAGATCTTCTTCAGTCTTACTCAAAAGGTCCAATAGTGTATGTATATTGGCCCTTTTGAGACAATTATACGTTCTAGAAGGCAATTCTAATTGATCAATAAAAATACAATTCAATGGAATTCCTTTTTTGTTTTTCTTTAGATTAGTTAATTTTTTTTGAAAGGTTAAAAGGGGTGGAGTAAACCTGTTTTTATTTTCTTCGAAACTAGTGCCCTCTTCCTCCGCGTGTAGAAAAGGAAGAAATAAATCAATCAAATTACGAGAAGCCTCATAAAGCGCTTCCTTAGGGGTTAAACTTCCATTCGTCCATATTTCTAGAAAAAGTATCTCGTGTTTTTCATTTCCATTCCCACAATAAAAAATACTATAATTCACATTTCGAACAGGCATGGATACAGCATCTATGGGATAACTTCCATCTTGAGAGTTCTTTCTGAGTTCCGTGTGATATCCGCGATCTCTCTTGATCTGTAACTCAATACAGAAATCAATGGGCTCTGTCAAGTTAGCTATAGGTTGTGCCATATCAACGATCTCTACGGAAGGGGGTAAGATGATATCTTGAGCAGTTATGTATCTAGGACCTTTGACACAAATTGATGCGTCTCTAACTCCATAGAGATTACTTCTCAATACAATTTCTTTCAAATTTAGTAAAATTTCTTGTACGGATTCTTCAATACCTGCTATTGTAGAATATTCGTGTGGCACGCTCCCAAATTTTGCACGTGTGATACATGTTCCTTCTATTTCTCCAAGTAAAGCTCTTCGCAAGGCAATACCGACGGTATCCGCTTGACCTTTTCTAAGCGGGGACAAAATGAAACGACCATAATAAAGACGCTTACTATCTACTCTTGATTCAACACACTTCCACTGTAGTGTTTGAGTGGATCCTGCTACCTCCTCTCGAACCATAATAGACTAGTATTATTATTTGATCATTGAATCGTTTATTTCTCTTGAAAGCGGTTTAATTCTTTTACAGACGTCTTTTTTTAGGAGGTCGACATCCATTATGCGGCATAGGTGTTACATCGCGTATACAACTTAATCGTACACCACTTTTAGCAATGGCTCGTAATGCGGCATCTCTTCCACTACCAGCACCCTTTACCATAACTTCTGCTCGTTGCAAACCCACTGTACGAATAGCATCTACTGCTGTTCTTTGACCAGCATAGGGTGATGCTTTTCTTGAGCTTTTGAATCCACAAGTACCCGCGGAGGACCAGAAAACCACCCGACCCTGCGGGTCTGTAACAGTTATAATGGTATTGTTGAAACTAGCTTGAACATGAATAACTCCTTTTGTTATTCTACGTGCACTCTTCCGTAAACTAAAACGCGCATTCCTACGCAAACCAATACGCACTTTCCTACGTGAACCAATTTTTGGTATAGCTTTTGTCATATTTTATTATCTCATAAATATGAGTTAGAAATAACAAAAAGAAAAAAAGATACAAAGATATCCGTTTCAGGGTAAAATATATCCTTTACTTTAATTATTTTATTTGGAATTTGGACATTTCCGCGGGTACTTTTTTTACTTTTTAGAAAGTAAAGTTCTTTTTCGAAAGATTACCCCTGTCTTTGTTTATGCTTCGGGTTGGAACAAATGACTCTAATTCGTCCACGCCTACGAATCAGTCGACATTTTGTACAAATTTTACGAACAGAAGCTCTTATTTTCATATTTCCGTATTCCTTTCTTAAACTATGAATCTAATCTTTGGAAAAAATAAGTCTCTTCGCTTGAATTTTGGAACTTTGAATTTATTACCCTAGAAAAAAAAAGAAAAACCTAATTCTTTGAATCTTTGGTATCCTTCAAATCTTCGGTATCCTTCAAATCTTCGGTATCCTTCGAGTCTTCGGTACGCTTCGAATCCTTATGGGGAAGTCTATAAATTATACGTCCCTTGCTTGAATCATAACGACTTACTTCAATTTTGACCCTATCCCCCATCAGTATTCGTATAGAACTAGACCGGATCTTTCCTGAAATATAGCCCAGAATGATGGTGTCATTCTCTAGGCGAACGCGGAACATTCCGTTGGGTAGGGCTTCCGTAACTAAACCTTCGAAAGTGACTTTTGCTTCTCTCGGGTTTTTTTTTTCTCTCCTATTTTTTTTTTCTGTCATATTTTTTTTTCTCCTATTTTTCTATTTTGATTTTCAAATAAAAAAAAACGTTGTATTTTTATTTGAAAAATAGGAAGTTCGAGATAGAATTCGGGTACTATAGGAGGGGCGATTACCATATATAACATAAGACTTCTCCCCCAATTCTGTTTAGTCGAGCTTCTCGATCTGTCATTATACCTCGAGAAGTAGAAAGAATAGCAATTCCCATTCCGCCCAAAACTTTAGGAATTCCTTGATAGTTGGCATAAATTCGTAAGCCGGGTCGGCTGATACGCTTTAAAAAGGTTCTAGTTCTATATATTCCTTTTCTAGTCTTTCTCTTTTGATGTCGCAAAGTTGAAACCAAGAAATATCTGTTACTTTCCTGATGTTTCCGAACACTTTCAATAAAACCCTCTCGTAGAAGTATTTTAACAATGTTTTCGGTAATATTTGTAGATACTACTCGAACTGTTCCTTTTTTATTCATGTCCGCGTTTCTTATAGAGGTTAGTAAATCAGCAATAGTGTCCTTGCCCATAAGACTCTAATTCTAGGTTCCTCCTAATTTTTCTATAATCAACATGTTTTCTTTTTTTTTTTTATTTTGGATTTTAAAGCATATACGTGAAACACAATCTACTAATTTTTTCTTTGATCTATATCTTGCCTACTAGTATTTATAATACTTCAGGAGCTAATGAAACTATTTTAGTAAAATTCAACTCTCTCAATTCCTCGGCGATCGCGCCAAAAACTCGAGTTCCTTTTGGATTTCCTTTTTGATCAATGATAACCGCTGCATTGTCATCATAGCGTATTATTATACCGTCTTCGCATTTGAACTCTTTACATGTACGTACAATTACAGCTCGAATTACTTCGGATCTTTCTAGAGGCATTTGGGGCACTGCGTCTTTGATTACAGCAACAATAACATCACCAATACGAGCATATCGCTGATTACTAGCAGCTCCTATGACTCGAATACACATCAATTTTCGAGCTCCACTGTTATCTGCTACATTTAAAAGGGTCTGAGGTTGAATCATATTATTTTGATTTCAATTTGTTATTTCAATGCAAAAGGATGAAAGAAATATTGTCTTTCCAGAAAGAAAAACCTGGTTTTTTTATCTTCAATACTCCTTTTTTTGGGTTCTATATCTCTATCTCTAATCGAAGAAATTGACTTCGTATGGGCATTTTACTGGCAGCTATGGAGATAGCTGCTCTAGCTACAGTTTCGGATACTCCGCCCATTTCATAAAGTATTCGACCTGGTTTAACAACGGCTACCCAATATTCGGGGGATCCCTTTCCTGAGCCCATACGTGTTTCCGTGGGTCTTAGTGTAACCGGTTTGTCGGGAAATATACGTACCCATAGTTTTCCACCACGACGTGCATATCGTGTCATTGCTCTTCGTCCTGCTTCTATCTGTCTCGACGTGATCCAAGCGGGTTCAAGTGCTTGAAGAGCATATCTACCAAAACAAATACGATTGCCTCGGCAGGATTTTCCCTTCATTCTTCCTCTATGTTGTTTACGAAATCTGGTTCTTTTGGGGTTATAGTCGATGGTTCTTTCTTAGTTCCATCTCTACTGCAAAACTGGACATGAGAGTTTCTTCTCATCCAGCTCCTCGCGAATGAAATGAGAAAGCGTGCAAATTTCTCTAATTCCATAATATTTTGGAATATTATGGATAGATGCACATTAATAGATAATAGAAAAAGTTAGGGTTTTTTTAATATTGAATATTGAATTTGTTAAAATAGATAAATATATAGTCAAGAAAGAAGATCTAGAATATATCTAGATGTGTGTGTCTATTTATCTATATTCTATATTTATGGATAATGTAATCTTTCTTAACAAAAAATCTCCTTATTTTTACTCTTATTGAATCGCGGTAAAGTATTCTAATTCAATAAATATTTCGCGGGCGAATATTTACTCTTTCCTGTCTTATTTGTTAATTTATATTATAACCTTACCAAATAAGGCAATTTTTTTGGTTTGTTCCGCCATCCCACCCAATGAAGTATTAGGATTCTTTTCAATAAAATCCTATGCAGTCATAGGTTCTGTCGTTCCCACTACTTCTCCTTTAATGGTTAGGTCTGAATCCCACAATGGAGCTTCCAAAAAATTTCTTTCCGAGTCAATTTTCTCAGTTTTATTAACCCGGGCCGCTCTTTATTATTGTTTTAAATTTGTATTTCTTGTTTCAAGTTACGATTTCGAATTCTCTGTTATTTTTATTATATTGATGCTTTATCACATTGCCTTTTATGATGTAACTCATAGACCATACATATTGGAATCCTATATCTTTCTTATTCCTATTCTTTCCTTCTATCATCCCTCCTTTTATCCACATCCCTTTAGTTTTGCTTCACAACCTAGAATCCATTTTCTTTTTTAGAGAAAAAATTGCAGTTGCTACAACTATATGATAGATCTACTCATTTATGATAGATGTATCATATAGTGACTGTTTCTTAGTTAGGATCTCGACAATACGAAGCAATAGGTTGGTTATTAGTTAATTTTCTATAATTACTAAGTTTTTTTCTTTTTCTATTTATAGTAGGGTTCAGTCAATTTTTTTGAATCTCCATTTTCGACTCTAAAGAAAAAACTAACGAGTCACACACTAAGCATAGCAATTATATTAAAAGATTTATCAATTTTCATTAAATCTTATAGAAAGAGGTAGAATTTCTTCTTCTTTTTCAGGGATTTCAGGAAAAATAAGGCTCTTGTCATTTTTTATTCTATCACTGAACAGAATGGGAAGACAAGGCTAGTTATTCTTCGTCTACGAATATCCAAATTTTTACACCTAATACTCCATAGATAGTTCGAATTGGATAGCAGCAATAATCAATTTTAGCGCGAATTGTTTGGAGGGGAAGTCTACCCTTTTTGATGCATTCGGCACGTGCAATTTCTTTCCCTGCGAGACGACCTGCAATTTTTACTTTTACTCCCCTTATATCTGCTTTTTTAGTTAATTCAATGGCTTTTTTCATTGCCTTTCGGAATGAAACTCTATTTTTTAATTGGAAAGCTATATATTCTGCAAGAATGTTAGGTTGTCTATAAGGTTCTTTAACTTTTTCAATAGCAATATTAAGTCTCTGGTTTACAGAATTAACTTCCTTTTGTAGATCTTTCTCTAATTCTTCGATTGCTCCTTTTTTCTTTAATAAATTGGGGAATCCAATATGGATTATGACGTGGATCGTATCGATTTCTTTTTGAATTTCTATATGTGTAATTACTTCGGAACTTGAGCCTGAGTCCATTTTTCTATTATGTGTAATTACTTCGGAACTTGAGTCTGATTCTATTTTTCTATTCGAGCCTTTTTTCCTATTCTTTTGTATATAGTTCTTGATACAATTCCGTATTTTTTTATCTTCCTGTAGACCTTCAGAATAATTTTTTGGTTGTGCGAACCAAAAGGAATGGTGATTTTGGGTTGTACCAAGTCTGAAACCGAGTGGATTTATTTTTTGTCCCATATTTTTCTATTCTATTTTTTTTTACTGGGAATCGAAATCTTAGATGGATCTAAAGATTATTTAGATTTCTTTACTATATTTAGTACAATTGTTATATGACACATGGTTTTTTTTATGGGAGAACTACGTCCTCGAGCTCGAGGTCTGAATTTTTTCATAATAGTACTCCTACTTACTTCGGCTTTAGTGATGAATAAATTCGCTTTGTCGAAATCCCTATAATGAGTAGCATTTGCTGCTGCCGAATAAACCAACTTTAGGATGGGATAAGATGCTTGATAAGGCATGAGGTTCAGTATCATAACAGTTTCTTCGTAGTAACGCCAGCGAATCTCATCAAGAACTCTTTGTGCTTTGAAAACAGACATATGGATGCGTTTTTGTGCTTTGAAAACCCGTTCGAACTTAAGTAGACGATCGGTTGGAACTTTCCTTGCGAGTTTCCTTAGCCCACTCTTCTTCTTCTTTATTCTAGGGGTATACTTTACCAGTTTGAAACTTGTCATAAATAAGGTTATTCCCCGCCTACCTTTGTTTGTTTTTTTTTTTATTTTGAATCTTTCTATTCTGAATTCAGTTAACGACGAGATTTAGTATCTTTTCTTGCACTTTCATAACTCGTGAAATGCCGAGTAGGCACGAATTCCCCCAATTTGCGACCTACCATAGGATTTGTTATGTAAATAGGTATATGTTCCTTTCCATTATGAATCGCGATTGTATGGCCAACCATTGCGGGTAGAATGCTAGATGCCCGGGACCACGTTACTATTGTTTCTTTCTCCTCCTTCATATTGACCTTTTCGATTTTTGCCAATAAATGATGAGCTACAAAAGGATTCGTTTTTTTTCGTGTCACAGCTGATTACTCCTTTTTCCATTTTAAAGAGTGGCATTCTATGTCCAATATCTCGATCGAAGTATGGAGGTCAGAATAAATAGAATAATGATGAATGGAACAAAGAGAAAAATCCTTTAGCTGGATAAGGGGCGGATGTAGCCAAGTGGATCAAGGCAGTGGATTGTGAATCCACCATGCGCGGGTTCAATTCCCGTCGTTCGCCCATCGCATTATTGCAAATTCCAAAAATGCAATTTTCCATATTCCTAGTTACGTATTTACTTACGGCGACGAAGAATAAAACTATCACTATATTTTTTCCTTTTCCTAGTTCTTCTTCCAAGCGCAGGATAACCCCAAGGGGTTGTGGGTTTTTTTCTACCAATGGGGGCTTTCCCTTCACCGCCCCCATGGGGGTGGTCCACAGGGTTCATAACTACCCCTCTTACTACGGGGCGTTTACCTAGCCAACACTTAGATCCGGCTCTACCCAAACTTTTTTGGTTCACCCCAACATTACCCACTTGTCCGACTGTTGCTAAGCAATTTTGGGATACCAAACGGACCTCCCCAGATGGTAATCTTAAAGTGGCCGATTTACCCTCTTTTGCAATCAGTTTCGCTACAGCACCTGCTGCTCTAGCTAATTGCCCACCCCTTCCACGTGTGATTTCTATGTTATGTATGGCCGTGCCTAAGGGCATATCGGTTGAAGTAGATTCTTCTTTTCTCTCAAAAAACCCCTTCCCAAACTGTACAAGCTTCTTCCAAAGCATACAGCTTTCTAGATGTATATGACGATCTCTAGACAGATGGATCTTATATGAATCGTATGATGAAGTACCACATGAGTGGATATATAGGAAAGGAATCCAAATCTGCCGAATCGCTCATGTTATGATCTTCTACATCCTAGGTCTCCGCGTTCCGTCATCTGGCTTATGTTCTTCATGTAGCATTCAGATCGAATGACTCTATGAAATTACGTCGATACTTCCACATATTATGGGTAACGTAGGAGACATCCCTATTTTCCCCGGGGGGTCTTAATTACCACTGCTTAGCTTTCAATTCGCCTCTGACCATCAAATTAAATGTGAATAACCCGTCCTCCTCTCTTTGAAACAAGGGGCGCTTCCGGTTCTGTGCGTGCTTCAAACAATTTTGTCTTCTCCATATTACCATATCTCTAGAGTCAATAATTTTCTATGAGGAACTACTGAACTCAATCACTTGCTGCCGTTACTCAACAGTTTTCTGTTGAGGTCTATCCCGTAGAGGTAGTCAAATTGGATCAGTGATCGATTTCTAGGTTTCGTCGTAAACCTAATTGGTTACTTCCAATTACGTAAATCAATAGTTCAAACCGCACTCAAAGGTAGGGCATTTCCCATTGATATAGGAACTTTTGTACCAGAAACAATAGTATCTCCAATTATAGCCCCTCTGGGATGTAAAATATATCTCTTCTCACCATCCCCATAGTGTATGAGACAAATGTATGCATTTCGATTAGGGTCGTATTCTATGGTTACGATTCTACCAGATATGTCTTTTTGATTCCGTCGAAAATCGATTTTACGGTATAGGCGCTTATGACCTCCCCCTCTATGCCTTGCGGTAATGATTCCTCTGGAATTACGACCTTTACCACAACGGTGCCGTCCATGGATCAAATTATTTCGTGGATTGGATTTCACTTGCCTGTCTACGGTTCCCTTGCGTGTGCTCGGGATAGGTGTTTTGTATAAATGTTTCGCCGTATTATTAAGTATTCTCCTTTAGTTTTTTTCTCTATCTAGAAGTGGAATAGAATAACCCGGTTGAAGGGTAATGATCATACGTCTGTAATGCATTGTATGTCCCAGAATAGGTCCCATTCTTCTACCCTTTCTGGGTAGTCGATGGCTATTCACAGCTACTACCTTAACACCAAAGAAGAGTTCGACCCAATGCTTTATTTCTGTCTTAGTGAATCCCGATTCGACATTAAAAGTATATTGATTCTTTCCCAATAAACGAAGACTTTTTTCTGTAAATACTGCGTATTTGATTCCATCCATAAATCGACTTTCCCTCCTATGCTCTGAGTTCCAGTATCGATAAGAATTCGAGTTCTTATTGTTCTTATGTTATGGTATGAATATACCATACCAATTCGTTATGTATGGATGATGGATGAGATTCCATGGATAGAGAGCCAGTTCCAATAGACTTATGGAACGTTCCCGTTCGCGTGCATCCAGCAGGAATTGAACCCGCAAATTTACCAATTATGAGTTGGGCGCTTTAACCATTCAGCCATGGATGCTTAACAGGGATCATCGTACATCGTAAATAACCAATTTTCATATAGAAAGACATATCATAGAAAAATGAAATCGAAAATATTCGGAGATGGCAAATATTCGGAGATGACTATGAAAACACCTCTCTGGATCCTCGAATTGAAAGAGAGATTGAGAGGGATCAAGAATCCTAATTCTCGCTATTTGGAATGGATCCAATTCTATTGAGTCTGACTCATAGTGATCATTTCTCTTTAGCAAAGAATGACCTTGGTTATCAAAGGATTGAACAACCGGGATCCATTTACTTATGATACCTAGTTGACATTGATAACAAGGATCTAATGAATTATGAGTTTAATAGATCCTCTTTAGCAGAAAGACGTATATTCCTTGCTCATTATCAGACAATCACTTATTCCCAAACCTCGTGTGGGGCTAATCGTTTTCATTTACCATCTCATGGAAAACCCTTTTCGTTCCGCTTAGCCCTATCGGGTATTTTAGTGATAGGTTCTATAGGAACTGGACGATCCTATTTGGTCAAATACCTAACGAAAAATTCCTATTTTCCTTTCATTAAGGTACGAGGGCTTCTTATTCCACAAGAACGAAAGCACCTTTTCATTCTTTCATATACTAGGGGTTTTTACTTGGAAAAGACAATGTTCCATACTAAAGGATTCGGGTCCATAACCACGAGTTCCAGTGCACTAGATCTTGTAGCACTTAGCAACGAGGCCCTATCCATTAGTATTCCACATAAGAAATCCATTATAGAAACTAATACAATTAGATTAGCTCTTCATAGACAAACTTGGGGTTTGCGAGCCAAGGTAAGACCGGCTCGGGATCATGGGACCCTTTTCTATCAGATAGGAGGGGCTCTTGTACAAAATAGACTTCTAAGTAATAACCCCATAGAATCTATCTATATAAAGAGGCAATCGTGTCAGGAAGCGGGTTTTTCTTTGGCCAAAGGGTACTTCGAACTTGGAACGAGCATGAAGAGATTAACGAGACTTCTTTCTCTTTTGAGTTTTTCTGGCGGACCGGTCGCGCAAGATCTTTGGTCTTCCCCCGGAACCGATGAAAAAAAGTGGGTCGCTTCTTATGGACTCGCTCAGAATGATTCTTCTCTATCTATAGTTCATGGCCTATTAGAAGTAGAAGGTGCTCTGGTGCAATCCTTACCGACAGAAAAAGATTGCAGTCAGGTTGATAATAATTGAGTGCCATTACTTCGTCGGTCCGAACCAAGGAATCCGTTAGAAATGTTTTGAAATGGATATTGTTCTCTCTTTGATCAGGGATTGCTATATGAAAAGAAGTGGAGTTTGAAAAAGGGAACGGAATGGTCAAACCGGAACTGCTAGAGGAACGAATTTTCAATAGCATAACTTGGGCTCCTAGAATATGGCGCCCTTGGGACAATCTATTTGATTGCAGGGTTTTGTTCCGAAGCAAAGATATCCGCGGAGGCCGGTTCGTTCGTCCTATTCTGATATTCAGGACCAAGAGGTACTGGATTCTCTTTCGGATAGGCCCTGAAAGGAGAAGAAAGGCTGAAATGCCAACGGATCTCTGTCTATTCTCTAATTCACCCGATCCGATAGTACCCGTTTTTGGAACGTCCAGTGCCAAAGTCACTGAATGGGTAAGTCACCAATCCAATCCCTTTGACAAATCGGGTGTCATATTAGATATCATATTCTATATATATAGAAATATCATAGAATAGACATATAGAATTTTTGGTCGGGAAATTCGAATGAATCATTGAGTGAAAAAGGAGCAAAGAATGACAAAAGACGAGACTCTACTAGT